AGTTATCCGATAAAAAGACCCACCTGTCATATAATTATTGTAGTGAGGGATAGCTCTAAAAAGAAAACGGATCAGGATATATATTTAGAAACAAAGGATCAATGGAAAGATCCTATAATAGAGAGATATTTGGAGAAAGAGAGAGAAAAAAAAGAGAAAGAGAGAGAAGAAAAATATGGGCAAAAAAATAAATCCCCTTGGTTTCCGACTTGGTGGGGAAAACCAAAAGCATAGATCCCTTTGGTTCGCGCAACCAAAAAATTATTCCATAGGTCTCCAGGAAGATGAAAAAATACGAGATTGTATCAAGAATTATGTACAAAAAAATAGGAGAATATCCTCGGGTTTCGAAGGAATTGCACATATAGAGATTCAAAAAAAAATCGATCTGATCCAGGTCATAATCTATATTGGATTTCCAAATTTGTTAATGGAGGGTCGAACACGAGGAATCGAAGAATTACAGATCAATGTACAAAAAGGATTTCATTCTGTGAACCGGAGACTTAACATTGCTATCACAAGAGTTGCAAAACCTTATGGACAACCTAATATTCTTGCAGAATATATAGCTCTACAATTAAAGAATAGAGTTTCCTTTCGAAAGGCAATGAAAAAAGCTATTGAATTAGCTGAACAAGCGGATACAAAAGGAATTCAAGTACAAATTGCAGGACGTATCGACGGAAAAGAAATTGCACGTGTCGAATGGATCAGAGAAGGTAGGGTTCCCCTACAAACCATTCGAGCTAAAATTGATCATTGTTCCCATACAGTTCGAACTATCTATGGGGTATTAGGCATCAAAATTTGGATATTTGTAGACGAGCAATAATGGGCCTTTCCTTGCCATTCTATCCAGTGATAGAACAAAAAACGACAAACTATTCTTTTTCCCTTCAATGAAAAATGAGCAATTCTAATTCTATAGGGTTGAATAAAAATTGGATTGATCATTTGGTAGAATTGCTATGCTTAGTGTGTGACTCGTTGGTTTTTCTTTAGAGTTGGGATTCAAAAAAAAAGGACTGGCCCCTAACTAATAACTATAGAACTTAGAACCAGCTCATTGCTTCGTATTATCGAGATCCAAGGAACCAGTCACTATATGATGTGTCAATCGTATAGTTGTAGCAACTGAAATCTTTTTTCCATAAAGGAAAAATCAATCTGATTATGGATTGTGAAGCGAAAATAGAGGGATGTGGGTAAATGGAAGGACGAGAGAAAGAGAGAAGGAGAATATCAATGGTATATGATTCCAATATGTATGGTCTATTATGAATCATCTCATAAAAGGCAGTGTGATAAAGCATCAATACTGATTCGTCCATAATTAGATGAATACGGTTCATAGGAAAAATACCAATAATAAAGAGCCTCGAGTCAATAGAGACTGAGGAGATTGACTTGGGAACGAACTTGAATTGAGGAGCTCCATTGCAGAGTTCAGGCCTAGCCATTAATGGAGAAGCTATGGGAACGACGGAACCTGTGACTGCAGAAGATTCTATTGAAAACGAATCCTAATGATTCATTGGGTGGGATGGCGGAACCAACCAGGAACCAATTGATTTATTCTGAGAGGCCATGGGTTGACCCTACGAATGAAACAAATATTGAAAGAGTAAATATTCGCCCGCGAAACCCTTATTGAATTGCAAAATTTTGGCCGATTCGGTAAAGGTCAAGGATTCGTTATAAAAATAAAGCAAAGGCATTATCTTCTATATATAGAAATATACGTCTAGCTATATATACAAGATATACAGATTCCTACGTGACAGATTCAATATCAATAAATCCCATGATTTAGTGTATTATTCAATAAATACATGTGTATCTGTAATATTATTGAATCGTTTCATTCGCGAGGAGCTGGATGAGAAGAAACTCTCATGTCCGGTTCTGTAGTAGAGATGAGGTTGAGAAACAACCATCAACTATAACCCCAAAAGAACCAGATTCCGTAAACAACATAGAGGAAGAATGAAGGGAATATCTTATCGAGGCAATCATATTTGTTTCGGTAGATATGCTCTTCAGGCACTTGAACCCGCTTGGATCACATCTAGACAAATAGAAGCAGGGCGACGAGCAATGACACGATATGCGCGCCGTGGTGGAAAAATATGGGTCCGTATATTTCCCGACAAACCCGTTACAGTAAGACCTACGGAAACCCGTATGGGTTCGGGGAAGGGATCTCCCGAATATTGGGTATCTGTTGTTAAGCCGGGTCGAATACTTTATGAAATGGGCGGAGTATCGGAAACTGTAGCCAGAGCAGCTATTAAAATAGCTGCGTGCAAAATGCCTATACGAACGCAATTCATTATTTCAGGATAGGGATGTGGAACCAAAGGGGTATTTATGATGAAAAAAACAATCGCGGATTTCTTTATTTCTGGACAGACAATATTTCTTTCTTTTTTCCTTCGACCTTTGCATTGAAAAAACAGATTAAAAAAAAAAATGATATGATTCAACCTCAGACCCATTTGAATGTAGCGGACAACAGCGGGGCTCGAGAATTGATGTGTATTCGAATCATAGGAGCTAGTAATCACCGATATGCTCATATTGGTGACGTTATTGTTGCTGTAATAAAAGAAGCAGTGCCCAATATGCCTCTCGAAAGATCAGAAGTGATCAGAGCTGTAATTGTACGTACATGTAAAGAACTCAGACGTGACAACGGTATGATAATACGATATGATGACAATGCAGCAGTTGTCATTGATCAAGAAGGAAATCCAAAAGGAACTCGGGTTTTTGGAGCGATCGCTCGAGAATTGAGACAGTTGAATTTCACTAAAATAGTCTCATTAGCTCCTGAGGTATTATAAATACTAGTAGATGAGACCATGATATAGTAGGGTATCTGAAATGGATCAATTAGTAGATTTTGTTTCACGCATATACTTTTAATAATTCATAAATAAAGAATCAAAAATTCACATAAAAAAAAAAACGTAACATGTTGATTATATCAAAATTAGGAGGCACCAATAATTATAGTTCGTCATGGGTAGGGACACTATTGCCGATATATTAACTTCTATAAGAAATGCCGACATGGATAAAAAAGGAACAGTTCGAATAGCATCTACTAATATGACCGAAAGCGTTGTTAAAATACTTCTACGAGAAGGTTTTATTGAAAACGTTAGGAAACATCGGGAAAACAACAAATATTTCTTGGTTTCAACCCTGCGACATAGAAGAAATAGGAAAGGAACATATAGAAATATTTTAAAGCGTATCAGCCGACCCGGTCTACGAATCTATTCCAACTATCAACGAATTCCTAGGATTTTAGGTGGAATGGGGATTGTAATTCTTTCTACTTCTAGAGGTATAATGACAGATCGAGAAGCTCGACTAGAAGGAATTGGAGGAGAAGTTTTGTGTTATATATGGTGATCCTTCTGGTATCCGAAGTTGATCCGTAACTTCCTATTTGTGAAAAAGGAGAGGAAAGACGGGTTGTTTAATATCACTCCTCCTCCATTAGTTGATACTTCAAGGGGGTTACCTGGAATGAAAGAACAAAAATTGATTCATGAAGGTTTAATTACTGAATCACTTCCCAATGGTATGTTCCGGGTTCGTTTAGATAATGAAGATCTGATTCTAGGTTATGTTTCGGGGAGGATCCGACGAAGTTTTATACGGATACTACCAGGAGATAGAGTAAAAATCGAAGTAAGTCGTTATGATTCAACCAGGGGACGTATAATTTATAGACTTCGCAACAAAGATTCAAACGATTAGGTGTAGGTGGATTTTTAAACATTCCTTTCGTGGGAATACAATTGAGGTTCAAAATTTCAAGAGACTTATTTTCTTCCAAGGAGTAGATTCGGAATTAAGGTAAGGAATAACAAATATGAAAATAAGGGCCTCTGTTCGTAAAATTTGTGAAAAATGTCGACTGATCCGTAGGCGGGGACGAATTATAGTAATTTGTTTCAATCCGAGACATAAACAGAGACAAGGGTAATCTTTCTAAAAAGAAAAAGGGATTTTCTAAAGGACCCGATGGACAAATAAAGGATCTGTTTTGATATGAAATGGATATATCCGTATATCTCTGACTCATATTTATGAGATGATAAAATATGACAAAACCTATACCAAGAATTGGTTCACGTAGGAATGGGCGTATTGGTTCACGTAAGAGTGGGCGTAGAATACCAAAAGGAGTTATTCATGTTCAAGCGAGTTTCAACAATACCATTGTGACTGTTACAGATGTACTAGGTCAGGTGGTTTCTTGGTCCTCCGCTGGTACTTGTGGATTCAGAGGCACAAGAAGAGGGACACCATTTGCTGCTCAAACCGCAGCAGGAAATGCTATTCGTACAGTAGTGGATCAGGGTATGCAACGAGCAGAAGTCATGATAAAGGGTCCTGGTCTCGGAAGAGATGCAGCATTACGAGCTATTCGTAGAAGTGGTATACTATTAAGTTTCGTACGTGACGTAACCCCTATGCCACATAATGGATGTAGACCTCCTAAAAAAAGACGTGTGTAGAAATAAGAATTGAACGGATTTCAAGAGAAATAAATGATTCAATGATCTGAAAAAAGAATAATATTATTATGGTTCGAGAGGAAGTAGCAGTATCCACTCGGACACTACAGTGGAAGTGTGTTGAATCAAGAACAGACAGTAAGCGTCTTTATTATGGTCGTTTCATTTTGGCCCCGCTTATGAAAGGCCAAGCGGATACGATAGGTATCGCAATGCGAAGGGCTTTACTTGGAGAAATAGAAGGAACATGTATTACACGTGCAAAATCTGAAAAGGTACCACATGAATATTCTACGATAGTCGGTATTGAAGAATCAGTACATGCAATTTTAATGAATTTGAAAGAAATTGTATTGAGAAGTCATCTGTATGGAACTCGTGACGCATCCATTTGCGTCAGGGGTCCTAGATACGTAACTGCTCAAGATATCATCCCACCACCTTCTGTGGAAATAGTTG